CTTTGAATCAAAGATTCAATCTTCTCTGACTTTAGTAAATAATAAAAATCCGAAAGCTCTTCGTTGTTTGTGGTGATACTACCAAAATTTCAAGTCGGCTCAGTCGTCTTTATGTTAATCCTTACGTGCCTCTTGAATCCACTCTTTTCCTATTTCGTTTTGAATTTGTTTTTGTGTATAATGTGGATTTTCGTATTTTTTTATTGTATTGATAGGAATTCTCTTGTTAAGAAACCTATGAATTGATTAAAACCTCAGATTCATACTAGAACCTCGATGATTTAATAAAAAAAACCTAAGTTAAGTCAAAGATTTCCTGAGTAAGAACCTTTCGACTATCACCCATTCCATAAATAGATAGAATGCCGAAAATTTCAAAATTGAAGTCTTTGGGATTTTTTGGAATCCGGATACGAGATCTGAACATTAGGTATGAATCATAGTTCAAATATTTCTTAATCGATTTCATATATTCCGTGTTCCAGATACTAGAATAAATATCTGACGAAGGAGAACCATCTCTATGAAGATGACAGAGCCACCCTCTGTACTATCAATAGGATCGATTATAACAAGTCACACACTCATATTCCGGAAATACAGAAACAAATAAATTCCACGGTCGAACTCCCAAAACAAAGTATAATGGGCTTAAAATACGAACTTTAAATGATTCCTTTTGTATGACTTTACAATTCTTAGAGACCTAATTCATTGCAATTCCATCCAATAAAACGGAAGAATTATAAATCTCCAAAATAATAGATAGAAAGATGGCAAAAAGAGCCATTGCAACGCCCATCAAAGGAGTTGTTCCCCACCCAGGGGCTACTTTACCATATTCCGAATTCAAGGGTTTTAATAAATTCCCTACAAATGTTCGCCTTGGACCACCGTTCTCAACAGTTTGTGTAGCCATAAATCCTATTGTATTCATTGAGATCTGTTGACTTTGTATATCATTCCGTTGTAGTTGTAAATAAATGATCTTATCGTAGATCCATTGGGGTTTTGAAATTATATAAGAATGGAAACAGCAACCCTAGTAGCTATCTTTCTATCTGGTTTACTTGTAAGTTTTACAGGGTATGCCTTATATACCGCTTTTGGGCAACCTTCTCAACAACTAAGAGATCCATTTGAGGAACATGGGGACTAGTTGACGTAATGAGCCTCACAATGTTTTGAGGCTCATTACGTCAACTGAGATACTGAAAAATCATTTCATCTTTTTAGTTGGAACTTTAGGCGGTTCTCGAAAAAAGATAGCAAAAAAGATTATTCCTAAAGTAGATACCAAGAGGAATGTATAAACTAGTGCTTCCATAGATTCGATTGCAGTTTACAATTATAGCTTCCATACCTGTTTGTTCTCTTTTATTTTATTTTGCAGGGGACCATCTCCCGAATAAAGAAGGAACACGAGCAAAAAAGTCGTGATCGAGGCTTCTCTGACCCCGAGGAAAAATTCTAAAAATAAAATGAAAATAGAGACGAAAGAAACCCGAGGAGTGTTGTATCAGACTCCTTGTCTTTTTGTAGTTGGATCCCCAAGTTTTTGGAATGCTCCAAATTCGACTTGAGCATCCAAATCCGGATCAATACCAGCAAAAACATCTCTGAACAAAGTTCTAGCACCATGCCAAATGTGTCCGAAGAAGAAGAGCAAAGCAAATGAAGCATGTCCAAAAGTAAACCAACCCCTTGGACTGCTCCGAAAAACACCATCGGATTTCAAAGTAGCACGATCTAATTCAAAAATTTCACCCAATTGAGCGCGTCTAGCATATTTTTTCACTGTAGCAGGATCGCTATAACTGACTCCGTTAAGTTCACCACCATAGAACTCAACAGTTACACCAACTTGTTCAACACTATACTTTGACTCTGCCCTTCGAAAAGGAACATCCGCTCGAACAATTCCGTCGCCGTCTACCAAAACAACTGGAAATGTTTCAAAAAAGGTAGGCATACGACGTACAAAAAGTTCACGCCCATCCTTATCTCTAAAGATGGGATGTCCTAACCACCCCACTGCTATCCCATCCCCGTTATCCATCGAGCCCGCCCTGAATAATCCTCCCTTCGCCGGATTATTTCCGATGTAATCATAAAAAACTAATTTTTCAGGAATTTTCGACCAGGCTTCTGCTAAACTTTGATTTTCTGCCAACCCCGTACTAACTCTTCGATATATCTCTTGCTGAAAGTATCCCTGATCCCATTGATAACGAGTGGGCCCAAATAATTCGATCGGAGTAGTTGCGGAACCATACCACATAGTTCCAGCAACAACAAAAGCTGCAAAAAAGACAGCAGCTATACTACTGGAAAGTACGGTTTCAATATTTCCCATACGCAATCCTTTGTATAGACGTTGTGGCGGGCGGACACTCAAATGGAATAGACCCGCTAATATGCCCAATGTACCTGCTGCAATATGATGAGAGGCTACTCCTCCCGGAATAAAAGGATCAAAACCTTCTACGCCCCATGCAGGACTTACAGGTTGTACTTTTCCTGTTAGTCCATAAGGATCGGACACCCATATTCCAGGACCGTACAAACCTGTTACGTGAAATGCACCAAACCCAAAGCAAGCCACTCCTGAAAGAAATAAATGAATTCCAAAGATCTTGGGTAAATCTAAAGAGGGTTTTCCTGTACGTTCATCACAAAAAATTTCGAGATCCCAATACACCCAATGCCAGATAGCTGCCAAAAAGCATAAACCGGAAAACATAATATGTGCCCCAGCTACACCTTCATAACTCCAAATACCCGGATTCGTTACAGTTCCTCCTGTAATACTCCAACCGCCCCATGAATTGGTTATTCCTAAACGAGTCATGAAGGGTATAACGAACATACCCTGTCTCCACATTGGATCAAGAACAGGATCAGAAGGATCAAAAACTGCTAATTCATAGAGAGCCATCGAACCGGCCCAACCAGCAACCAAAGCCGTATGCATTATATGAACAGAAAGCAATCGGCCGGGATCATTCAATACAACAGTATGAACACGATACCAAGGCAAACCCATAGAAATTCCCCTTTATCAAAGATAGATAGACACTACGTAACTTTATTGCACTGGAAAAGACTCTATTATGACTATCCTATTGATCCTCGCCGTTCAGTGAATTATTTCAGAACAGGGGTAATAGTTATTCTTTTTCTAGTCTGTTGTTAATCTGTTATTACTTAAATATTTTAATTATTTAATTAACGGAACAATTATGTTCATAGGAACAAAGAGAAGCAGATTTATTCTATACTCGATATTCTATACTCGATAAGTATCAATACGCAATGGGGTTGAATAACATTTTCGAGTAGCGAATACGTACATACTTACTCATCGCTCTATTCCTACTAATTTGACTTTATTCCTTCTTTTTTTCTTTCTAACTTTTTGTAATCTATGCAAAAAATAAATCCGACAAAAGCCAACACTTTCAAATTAGAAACACAATACAATTATATTCTTACGTTTTCATATCAAAGTTAAACATAGTACTTAGTTTTTTTCTTTGAGCTAATGCCTATCGGTGTTCCAAAAGTACCTTTCCGAAGCCCTGGAGAGGAAAATGCATCTTGGGTTGACGTATAGTGCGACTTGTCAGATATATTGGGTCATATGGGATTTACCCGTTCTCTCCCCAATCGAGATATCCTCCGTTTCGCCCAATAAGGAGTCATTAAATCATAAAAAATTTGGAGCGTGAAGTACAATTTGATCCGTTTTGAGAGGATCCATATTACTATTCTCAATTAGAATGATTTATGGTTGGCTTGGTTGAACTAAAAAAAAATAAAGTATTCAGGCTCTGTTTAGAAAAACCCAACTCAATTGGTAATATATCTATGATTACTAGTTCCATCCTAAATGACTCCTATGTGGAATATCTGTTAAACGGGTTGATTTAAAACTCTTAATCAAGACTTGGTAGAACGTATAAACTAAATTGAAAAAAGAAGCAGAAAGCCATAAAAAAAGAAAACGGTAATAACAGTATTTGTCCTATATGTGCAAATCCAAATTGGGTCAATCTTTACCCGGAGTAGAGCATAAACCTAAAAAGCGAAAAGAGACCCACTCAGGAACAAGAAAATATCATCGGGGTTGGTCGATGAAACAATACATCAATGATAAGTTAATTCAATAAATTTAGTGACTTTTTCTTTAATTAGAATTATAAGAAAAAGAAAGCAGTAAAACTCGTCTTTCTTTTTCTTATTTATTTTAATTAAAGAAGAAAATCTCTTTTTTTTAAGTAAGAAAAACCCTGTTATGTTATAGGAAAAGAGAGAGGTCTGGAATCCATACATTGATTCTTTTTTTTGTTTTTGAGATTTTTTTGAACCGTATGCATCAAAAGGTGCGTGTACGGTTCCGAAAGAGTACAATTGTACCCTAATCAACCGACTTTATCGAGAAAGATTACTTTTTTTGGGCCAAGCAGTTGATAGCGAGATCTCAAATCAACTTATTGGTCTTATGATATATCTCAGTATTGAAGATGATAACAAGGATCTGTATTTGTTTATAAACTCTCCCGGCGGATGGGTAATACCTGGAGTAGCTATTTATGATACTATGCAATTTGTGCGACCAGATGTCCATACAATATGCATGGGATTAGCCGCGTCAATGGGATCTTTTATCCTGGTCGGGGGGGAAATTACCAAACGTCTAGCATTCCCTCACGCTTGGCGCCAATGAGATTTTTATTTAAGAGAATTAAGAGAAAAGGGAAGACTATGCCTTCGCCCTAGGAAATAGTAAGCAATAATAGCATGGCATTTTGCATTCGATATTAGAAATTTTTGGATTCTTTTTAAAAACATTAGATTATGTATCGAGAGAGTAGTATGAGACTAAAGGGTCTTCTCGATTTTCTAATTGGGAGTTCGGTTTAGCGTCACAAACCTTTTTTGTTCACACTAGCGGGCTCTTAACAATATTCATGTTATTAAAAGAATCCAAGGAGTGCGCAAAAAACAAGATTTTTTCTTTGATTGGAACAAAAAGAAACTTTGGGATTGCCAAATCATATCCAAAATAAATCACATTAAGATAATTAAGATAGAAGGCAACGGAGCCATCATAGTATTTTATACATATTCCGAAAGGAAGGGCGGCAATTTGATCATTTAATCACCTGGGTCTGATATATTCTATCTTTCTCTTTATTTTTTCATTCAATAAAGAGGCCAAATTAGGTCAATTTTCTTTTAGTGTAGAGCCGTATGCATATGCAAGAAGGGTGCCTGTACGGTTATTCAATTCGATCTTTTTCCTATTATTCTTTATCTTTCTATTTCTTTTCTATTCGCTTCATCATGTAAGATGGAGAAACCTTTTATTCTATTATTTTATTCTATTATCAGGGTAATGATCCATCAACCTGCTAGTTCGTTTTATGAGGCACAAGCAGGAGAGTTTATCCTGGAAGCGGAAGAACTGTTGAAACTGCGCGAAACCCTCACAAGGGTTTATGGACAAAGAACGGGCAAAGCCCTATGGGTTGTATCCGAAGACATAGAAAGAGATGTTTTTATGTCAGCAACAGAAGCACAAGCTTATGGAATTGTTGATCTTGTAGCGGTTGAATGAAAATAACATGTAACTCACGCAAATTCTCGATTGGAGATTTTTTAACTGTGTTTACTATTTAAAAAATTACTATTTATTTATATAGAAATAGACGTAATTCACAATCATCCGGTTAGGATCAATCTAAACCAGCCCATTTTGTATCCAATTCAACATGCCAACCATTAAACAACTTATTAGAAATACAAGACAGCCAATCAGAAATGTCACGAAATCCCCCGCCCTTAGGGGATGTCCTCAACGACGAGGAACATGTACTCGGGTGTATGCGCGACTCGTTTCGATCCTGGTACAAAAGCAAGAAAACCAAGAAAACAAGGTGCCAATATCAATGATGAGTACCGGTAAATAGGATAGAATCAAAAAGGGGGCCTTTTTTTTTCTCTTTATTCTATTTACTATTTATCTAAAACAAAGAAATAAAGAACCCCTCCCATATTCCTGCATTGTATATGAATTTTATGGTTTCCATTGGTGCAAGTCGAATTACCCCAATGTAAGATGGGAAGCAATTCTCCATTGGTATAAAATGATTATCCATTAAGCGGAGGAATTTTTTTTAAAGCATAAAGCATAAAGATTACGTCCCTACTCTGCCAAGAACGGACTATCAAAGGGTCAGCTACCCAGCTAACTTTCCTAATTAAATACCGTTACTGTATAGGTGGGTTTCGTTGTGAAAGGACTATTACTGGATAATTCATAGGTAGAGCCAAAGAGGATGAACTATACAAGTTACCAATAACCTGGATTAAATGAAGTGAGGGCTCCGGTGTATAGAGAAGACCTCCCCGTTTAAGAAGTTACCATAGAAACGATGGAACCCACTACACTATTTCTTTATCCATTTCTATTTTTTATTTGCTATATTTTTGACATCTGTAAAAGAATAAAATTTCTTTCATATTTCGCATTGAAATAAAAAATCGTGGTTAGGAAGGTTATAGTAGACAAAGCCATTGGAATTTATAGTTTATACATTGGAAAAATTCGTTTTGTTATTAATAGATTAGGAAATGTTAAAAGAATAACTGAAAGAAAACAACTCAATTAGTTATTCGCGAAAGTTTCATCTATTCAATGACTAGAATTAGACGTGGATATATAGCTCGAAGACGTAGAACAAAAATTCGTTTATTTGCATCAAGCTTTCGAGGGGCCCATTCAAGACTTACTCGAACTATTACTCAACAGAGAATAAGAGCTTTGTTTTCAGCTCATCGGGATCGGGATATTAAAAAGAGAGAGTTTCGTCGTCTGTGGATCACTCGTATAAATGCAGTAATTCGTGATAGTGAAGTATATTATAGTTATAGTAGGTTAATCCATGATCTGTACAAGAGACAGTTGATTCTTAATCGTAAAATACTTGCACAAATAGCCATATCAAACAGGAATTGTCTTTATATGATTTCCAATGAGATCACAAAAGAAGTAGATTAGAAAGAATCCATTGGAATATTGTAAACGTGTTTTCCCGGAGTTCATTCTCCGGGAAGGTAGAATAGAAATGATTAAGATAAAAGAGGCTAAAGTAGTCAAAATGAGTGAACACGCTCAATACAAAAAGCTTTCTCCAATTCTTTTTTTTTGTCGTACGACACATCTGGATTCTCGGAAAAGAACCAATCTTGTCTTTGAGTTCGGATTGAAATTATGATTCAAGAGTAAACCCTTTTCATTCTGGTTCTAAGACCTGTAGTTCTATCGGTTAACTCGGCTCTTTCAAATTGTTTCTCATTATTGAGAAAGGGTAACAAAGATAAAATACGGGCTTGTTTTATAGCCATAGTAATTAAACGTTGTTGTTTCAAGGTCAATCTATTCACTCGTCGCGATAAGATTTTTCCCTGTTCGCTAATAAATCGACTAATTAAACTCATATTTCTATAAGAAATTTGATCCCCCGATTGAATAGGAGGCAGACGCTTACGAAAAGATCGTTTTGATTTAAGAAAAGGTCGCTTGAATTTATCCATGGTTTGTTTTATTATTTAATTTTATTTTTTCTCCCAAAATTCTATTTATTAATTTGAATTCATTTTCATTCAAATAGGATTTTTTTTCGATTTAGACTTCTATTTTATAGATAGATATAATGCCACTCCTTTCCCTTCCTTGAGGGGGTAACATACGGTACTCAACTTGATCTATTTCTTTATCTCTCCATGAATCGTATGCTTGGAACAATATGGACAGAATTTTCTCAACTCTAATCGATTAGGTGTATTGTGGCGGTTCTTTTGAGTAATATATCTGCAAATGCCCGTTGATACTCGATTAACGCTGTTTCGGGCACAATTGGTACATTCCAAAATCGCCGTTACTCGAACATCTTTACCCTTGGCCATGAGCCTCCCTTGAATTTTGGATTTACTCAACTTTTTGATTTTTTATTCAAAACGAAGAAGTAAAGGATAGAAGATTTCTAAATTTTATTTCAAATCAAAGTAGAATATTTCATTTTTGATTTAAATACCTTGGATAATATTCTTTACTTAGACCTTAAACCCGCATTTCTATCCTACTCCCATTCTTTTATTAGGAATATTCATTGAAATTTAATTTCACTCGAATTGGAACCCCAATCTCCCAAATGTTGAAGATACTTTATTTTTTCTCTTTCCTCCCTTATTTCCTTATTTGAATTGAATTCTCAAAAAAAGGGGGGAAAAAGAGAAAGTAGGAAGGGGGATTAGTCACAGTCGCAGATATTTGATTCTATCTTTAATCTTCTTCATTCCTTACTATGGAACTAACTAGAATGAAAAAAAGGGGAATGTTAATGCATCTGGAAAAAAACGATTAATCTCTATTAATAGACCCGCTAAAGCCCCAAACCATAGCGTACTTAGTACTGGTGCCACGGAGAGATATGTTTTTAAATCTCGCATTGAAAATCCTCCTTTTTTTTGTACTATTTTTTATTGTAAAAAAGAAAACATATATGATCTGATAGATAGGTCGTTAAAGACCGACTATAGTTGTACACGTAATGCCTAATTAACTTAACCCAATTAAAATGAAATTCCTTTATTATTATTGAATTGTCCGATGATCCAGTAAAAGTCAATAAGATAGTACCTTGTCGTAAAATTAGAAAATAACTAAAAAAATCTCCCTCTTACGGAGAAAATAGAAAATACTGATTTATTCTTGTATACAAGTCTTTTACTATTATTATATGTTAAAATGTTAAATGGAACAAAAAAGACGAAATCGGCAATAAAGGGTGTGGGGAAATAACGATCTGGAAACCGAGATAGAAATTCTATACAATGACACTGTGGAATAATGCAAAGGGATGTGGCGCAGTTTGGTAGCGCGTTTGTTTTGGGTACAAAATGTCACGGGTTCAAATCCTGTCATCCCTATCTATTACTGCTACTATTCAAAGGCGCAGTAACAAGGAATCGACGGAGATCAATTCAAAGTGGACAGAATCTTTCATTTTGATCATACTCTGGGGTTCGAAAAAAGACTTTGCTTTACAGTCTTACCTATTCCGATAAAAAAGCGCTCTTAGTTCAGTTCGGTAGAACGTGGGTCTCCAAAACCCGATGTCGTAGGTTCAAATCCTACAGAGCGTGATTCTTTTTTCTTAGATAAAATTAGACTGAAAAGGATTCAGCAACTCACCCAGCAAATAGGGATTTGACCTCCTGTGGATTAAAGAGAGAAGGAGGCCAATACAATAAAAAAAAGAAATGTTAATTAATCAAAGGTCCAACTGATCCCCGCGCCTGTATTGTAAATATGCAGTGACGAATAATCCAGCTAAAGTAATAGGAATTAGACCTAAGACAATTCCAAATAAAAAAACTTCAATCATTTCAATTTGTTTGAAAAAAAAAGAGGGAATATCTATATCTAAATAGTAATCCGAATTGCCATGAATCTCAATGACTAAGGGTTGAAAATTGAAACTAAAAGTAACTCTTGAATACACGGAATCTCGAAGAAAGTTTTCATTTTATGTTTTATGAATTATTCATTTCAAATAGGAATTTTAAATAAGTTGTATCTTGCTCAAACCAATAAACAGAGCGGAGGTTATCGTTAAAGCCGCGAGTAGAAAACCAAAATAACTAGTTATAGTAAGCATAAGGGGGCCTAAGTGAAATCTTTTTTTTATACATATGTTTCTAAAGCACTTACCTTACTTAAGTTTCCATTTTTACAAACTAGTAGAATATGCCAAAATACCAATTGAAGCAATAAGTTCAATGGAAAGTTGGACATTCATCTATCTATATAATTCTCTATCTATATAATTATAGATGGCACTAACACAGAGAAAGTTGGAGGTATAGGAAATGAAATCGATTCATCGTCGGTAACATCTATGCATCCTGTGATTTCAATCAACCGATTTAT